GAGCTCGGGTTATGGAAGAAGGAACCGAGAAGGAGGTATCAGCAACAACCGGTTTTATTACGGGACAGCTCATGATGTTTATATCAATTTGTTATGCGCCTCTGCATCTAGCATTGGGTAGACCCCATACAATAACTGTCCTAGTTCTACCGTATCTTTTGTTTCATTTCTTCTGGAACAATAACAATCAAAAAGGTTTTTTTGATTATGGATCTACTACTATGAATTTCATACGTAATCTCAGCATTCAATGGGTATTCCTGAATAATCTTATTTTTCAATTATTCAACCATTTTCTTTTACCAAGCTCAACGTTAACCAGATTAGTCAACATTTCTATGTTTCGATGCAATAACAAGATTTTATTTGTAACAAGTAGTTTTGTTGGTTGGTTAATTGGTCACATTTTATTCATGAAATGTGTTGGATTGTTATTATTCTGGATACGGAAAAATCATTCTATTCCATCTAATAAGTACTTTGTATCAGAATTTAAAAATTATATGGCTCAAGTCTTTAGTGTTCTCTTATTTATCACCTGTGTCTACTATTTAGGCAGAATGCCATCGCCTATTGTCACTAAAAAACTGAAAGTGAAAGATAAAAAAAAATTCGAAAGAAAGAAAGAAAGTGAGGAAGAAAGTGAGGAAGAAAGCGATGTAGAAAGAAAGAAAGAAAGTGAGGAAGAAAGTGAGGAAGAAAGTGAGGAAGAAAGCGATGTAGAAAGAAAGAAAGAAAGTGAGGAAGAAAGTGAGGAAGAAAGTGAGGAAGAAAGCGATGTAGAAAGAAAGAAAGAAAGTGAGGAAGAAAGTGAGGAAGAAACAAAGAAAGAAGAAGACAAAAATTTGGAAACGAAGAAGACTAAACACGAACAAGGGGGATCCGCCGAAGAAGACCCTTCAGAGATCCGGGTGAATAGAAATAGAAAGACAAAGACAAAAATAAAGGATGAATTAAAGTTTCACTTTAATGTTAATGAGACATGCTATAAAGATAGCCCAGTTTACGAAGATTCTTATCTTGATACCCATCAAGATAATTGGGAATTTGGAAAACTGAAGAAAAATAAAAAGACTTGTCTCCGATTTGGATTTGGATTTGAAAAACCTTTTCTTACGTTTCTTTTCGATTATAACCGATGGAATCGTCCATTGCGATATATAAAAAATAATCAATTTGAAAAAGTCTAAAATTTGTTAAATAAAAAAATAAATAAAAATATTGATACATAAGAAAAATACAAGAATAAATAAGACGAAATTCGTCCACCTCCCATATATTTGATACCTTCCCCTATAAAGAAACTTCCAACCCCAACTCCATTTGTAATTCCATCAATTACATGTCTATTAAAAAACTCAATTAGTTCGGCTAATCCTCTGACACCCATGGTCAAGACCTTAGTATAAAAAATATCTATATAACCACGATTATATGACCAATCATATATTAAATTTTTAATTGGGTCCAAGATAATTCTTTTAGGACCCTTTTTAAAAAATGAATTAATTAAATACAAATTTTGGAAAGATGAATAAACAGACCCGTAAAAAAAATATGCCATTAATAATCCGAAAAGGGCTAGACTTACTGAAAAAATTGCATTTGTAAAAAATTCATACCAATCCACAGAGTAATTTGAATTTTGATGCAAAAGGTTTGTTGATGGAGTTAACCATTTGGATAATATATCCAAATCTACTACTCTTTGATCAAAAGGAATTCCTATTGATCCAATAAACAAAGTAAATAATCCCAATATAAGTAGAGGGAATAACATAGTATTGTCCGATTCATGAGGATACATATAAGTATCTTTTTTTCCAAAGTAAGTACTAAAACAGCGTATTCTATTTATTACATTATCATATATTTTATATGTATCCTTTGAAGATGAAGAAAGAGAGACCTTATTATTGATTATTGCGAAAAATGAATTTCTATTTACTGCTTTAGGCGCTTCGTCTTTTCCCCATAGAGATATTAAAAAGAACGATCCATTTTTAGTACTACTGTAATTTTTAAAATTAACACGCAAATGTCCATCAAAAGTAAGTAAATACATCCGAAACATATAAAATCCAGTTAATCCCGCTGTGAAACAAGCTATTATTGCGAAAATTGGTGAATACAACCAACTATCATTAAGAATTTCATCTTTGGACCAAAAACAAGCAAGAGGCGGAATACCACAAAGAGAAAGTGTACCTAATAAAAAAGTAATTCTTGTAATTGGAACATATTTTGTTAAACCGCCCATAAGAACCATATTTTGACTTTTATCTGGTGAATAACCAACAATAGGTTCCATTGAATGAATAATAGATCCGGATCCTAAAAACAATAAAGCTTTAGAATAGGCATGAGTGATTAAATGGAATAAAGCAGCTCGATAAGAACCCATACCTAGAGCTAACATAATATAACCCAATTGAGACATTGTAGAATAGGCTAAACTTTTTTTAATGTCTCCTTGAGCAAGAGCCAAAGTGGCTCCTAATAATACTGTTATTACGCCTATTAAAGATATTAGATTCATTATGTAAGGTATTACTATGAAAAGAGGAAGAAGCCGAGCTACAAGAAAAATCCCCGCTGCTACCATGGTAGCAGCGTGTATAAGAGCCGAAATAGGAGTAGGTCCCTCCATGGCATCAGGTAACCATACATGAAGGGGAAATTGTGCAGATTTCGCGATTGCGCCGACGAATAAGAAAGATGCGCACAGAGTAGCAAATAAAGAATTGACCTCATTATTATGGATCAAGTTTTTTACTATTTCGAACAAATCCCGAAATTCAAAACTGCCTGTTATCCAATAAAAACCTAAGATTCCTAATAATAAACCAAAATCCCCTACACGATTAGTTACAAAAGCTTTTTGGCAAGCACTTGCTGCAATTGGTCGTGTAAACCAAAAACCTATTAATAAATACGAACACATTCCCACTAGTTCCCAAAAAATATAAATTTGTATCAGATTGGAACTAGTAACTAATCCCAACATGGAAGTATTAGAAAAACTCATATAAGCAAAAAATCTCAAATATCCTTGATCGTGAGACATATAGTTGTCACTATAAATAAGAACCATAATTCCCACAGTAGTAATTAGTATTGACATAATCGAAGTAAGTGGATCGATCAAGTATCCAAACTCTAATGAAAAATCATTATTGATGGTCCAAGACCATAGATATTGATAAATAAAACTTCCATTTATTTGCTGAAGAGACAGATTAGCCGAAAACGCCATAGTTATACTTAGCATTAAAATACTAATAAAAGCACACATACGATGAAGATTTTTTGTTGCTGTGGGAATAATCAGAAGTCCAAATACTATTGATATAGTAACTGTAAGTGGAAGAAAGGGTATTATCCATGCATATTGATATGTATGTTCCATAAAAAACAAATTTCATTTTTTTTTTTATTATTGTTTCCGATTCACCAATTCTTACCTCTTTCGAGAGGAACAATAATAAAAGAAATCAACATTCTACTACTACTACTATTACTATTATATTTACTATTATATTCTGGTGAGTTATAACCATATAATATAGTAAGGAAAAAGAGTTATACCAAAAACAGTGTTTAATTCGAATGTGGGTCATAGTATCCATTACTAATTCGAATCAATAAAAGGGTACCTTAGTTATTCTAATTAATTGAATTAGAGTAATTATCTAATAAGAGCTAATTGATTGGATTCCAATAAGGAAAACTTATGTTTCTTGGAAGTATTATGATACTCCTTACTTCATATAGAACTGAACTCAAAAATGGACTAAGGTTATCTTTCTCCGGTAATGGAATGTCTTGTTTAAGAGATTAACGACTAATTCTAATTTAATTAGAATTCAAATTCTAGGGATCGCACGCTGAACTTAATCATTAATAAATTTCAATTTTTAAAATGGAATTAATAAAATAAATAATAAATAAATAAATTATTTGGATTTTAAAAATAAGACTCTCTTCCTTTTTTTTTATATCCCTATATATGCGATATATAATGGGCACATATATTTATTTGTATTTTTAGATTTTGCATGTTATGTTATTAAATTGATTATCCACAAGATAATTATGGATAATAACTAAAAAGAATGGTCTATTTTGATTTGAACAATACATGTCTTTCACATACAACGATAAAAATGAGTACTCCTTTTTGAATGGCGGTTCCAAAAAAACGTATTTCTCTGTCAAAGAAACGTATTCGTAAAAATATTTGGAAGAAGAAGGGATATTTAACTGCAGTAAAAGCTCTTTCTTTAGCTAAATCTGTTTCCACCGGGCGCTCTAAAAGTTTTTTTTTGCCGTAAATAAATAATAAAAGAAAATCTTGAAATGATCTGAGTCGACATACCATAAAGAACTGAAACTTTTTGAATTCAAGATGAATGATTCACATTAACTAATGTGTTGAACTCCTCAATATGAGTTAGAACTAGCTGCCGTGGTATGTAGAATAAGAATTTTTCCATCTCTTGGTCTCTATAAGATAAGTATTATTTTAGTTTTCATTATAATACACTCATTATTTTTCATTTTGAAGTTAATGTTAACTCGCGATATTCTTATTATTTATTATTTTTTTTTTTCAATCTCTCAATTAACTTTTGGAAAAGTTAATTGAGAGATTGAAACTCTTTTCTTATATGTATAGCCCAGGACCCAATTAGATTTAGTAATTTAGTAAATGGTATCATAAATTATAAATTATGGACACAACTACAACTAATAGTATTATTATATTATTAATAATACTAAGGTATTGAAATTGTTAGAAAATTTCCTTTGATTTAGTGATTTGATTGTGATACATATGCAATTTTATTTATATGTTTTTTTTTTTTAATCCATGAAATAAACGAATTGTCATAAAAAAATGGTTTTCTAAAAAAAAACATAGAAAAAGGGACAATTTTGAGTTCTATCTGTTCCAGGAGAACTCAGTTTCTAGTATGTGAAAGTTGATTGTTAAAAATGAACCCTACAGCGATACTAACTAAGGATTATTGAAATTCACATGTGAATTTCAAATGAAAACGAGCTTTATTCATCGATTCTCATCAAGTTTTCTAAACTATATGGAATTCTAGAATCTCGACGATTCAACATGAATTGACTATTATTTATTATTATTTAAAGTAAGCCGCCATGGTGAAATCGGTAGACACGCTGCTCTTAGGAAGCAGTGCTAGAGCATCTCGGTTCGAGTCCGAGTGGCGGCATCCCCTAAAAGAAGGGACATAATGGATCCTATAATGTATTTAATTCCCGATTTTAATTCTGTAATGGGGCTCCTCCTTTTTATGATATTTGTGACTTTAGAACATATATTAACTCATATCTCTTTTTCGATCATTTTAATGGTAATTATGATTCATTTGATGACCTTATTAGTCCACGAAATCGTGGGATTGCGCGATTCGTCAGAAAAAGGAATGATAGCCACCTTTTTCTCTATAACAGGATTATTAGTTATTCGTTGGATTTATTCAAGGCATTTCCCATTAAGTAATTTATACGAATCATTAATTTTCCTTTCATGGAGTTTCTCCATTATGCATATGATTTCTAAGATTAAGATACAGAACACAAAAAATGATTTAAGCGCAATAACCGCACCAAGTGCTATTTTTACCCAAGGTTTCGCCACGTCGGGTCTTTTAACGGAAATGCATCAATCCGCAATATTAGTACCCGCCCTACAATCTCAGTGGTTAATGATGCACGTAAGTATGATGTTATTGAGCTATGCAGCTCTTTTATGTGGATCATTATTATCAGTCGCTCTTCTAGTCATTACATTTCGAAAAAACATCAATATTTTTTTGAAAAGAAAACACTTCTTAATTAAGAAATTTTTCGTTGGTGAAATCGAATACTTGACTAAAAAAAGAAGTGTTTTTAAAAACACTTCTTTTCTTTCATTTCGAAATTATTACAAATATCAATTGACTCAGCGTTTGGATTATTGGAGTTCGCGTGTCATTAGTTTGGGGTTTACCTTTTTAACTATGGGCATTCTTTCCGGAGCAGTATGGGCTAATGAGACATGGGGATCTTATTGGAATTGGGACCCCAAGGAAACTTGGGCATTTATTACTTGGACCATATTCGCGATTTATTCGCATACTAGAACAAATCAAAGTTTCCGAGATATAAATTCGGCACTTGTAGCTTCTATAGGATTTCTTATAATTTGGATATGCTATTTTGGGATTAATTTATTAGGAATAGGTCTACATAGTTATGGGTCATTCACATTAACATAACTCTAATTGAATAAACTACATGAAGAATACATAAGAAGATTGTCTCATATATAACGAAAGCTTGTTAGAGTTTTTGAGAACCATTTGACTCTTTGAGTCAAATGGTTCTCAAAAACTCTAGAGGCATCTCATTAAAATCTTAATTAACTTCATTTTTTTTTTTCTTTTGCATTCTACAGCGAACGATTTTAAAAATTAAAGAATTATAAGACTTTTTGTTTCATTAATGAAAACTATCTATAAAAATAATTAGATAGAATAGCTTGTACCTTGTCAACTGATAACAAGAGAACAAAATCCGGATAAATACCAATCCCTATTACGGGTAGAAAGATACAGATCGAAATAAATAGTTCTCGTGGTCCAGAATCGGAAAAATTAGAGTTTGGAACATTGAATAGCTTGTATCCATAGAACATCTGACGTAACATAGATAATAAATAAATAGGAGTTAATATCATTCCAATTGCCATTAAAAAGATAATTAGCACTTTTGGCACCAAAAGAAATTTGGAGCTGGTAATTATTCCAAATAATACTACTAATTCTGCAACAAAACCACTCATTCCTGGCAATGCAAGAGAAGCCATCGAGAAACTACTGAACATGGTAAATATTTTTGGCATTGGGATTGATATCCCCCCCATTTCGTCGAGATAAACAAGACGTATTCTATCACAACTCGTTCCCACCAAGAAAAAAAGTGCAGCACCAATAAATCCATGGGAAAGCATTTGTAAAATGGCTCCATTTAGTCCCATGCCGGTTATAGAACCAATTCCTATAATTGTGAAACCCATGTGCGATACGGAGGAATAGGCTATTCTCTTTTTAAAATTGCGTTGACCGAAAGAGGTTGAAGCTGCATAGATTATTTGCATTGTTCCCACTATCACAAACCAAGGAGAAAATATAGAATGAGCATGGGGTAACAATTCCATATTTATCCGAATCAATCCATATGCTCCCATTTTTAATAAGATTCCGGCTAGAAGCATACATGTACTGTAATGTGCCTCTCCATGGGTATCTGGTAACCATGTATGTAGGGGTATAATCGGTGATTTGACAGCATAAACAATAAGGAAACCAAAATAGAATATTATTTCCAATGCCATAGGATATGATTGATTAGCTAGTCTTTCAAAATCTAATGTTGGTTCATTGGAACCATATAAACCCATACCTAGAACTCCTATTAAGAGAAAAATGGAACTCCCTGCAGTGTACAAAATAAACTTTGTAGCCGAGTACAGACGTTTCTTTCCTCCCCACATGGATAAAAGTAAGTAAACAGGAATTAATTCTAACTCCCACATGATGAAAAAAAGTAAAAGGTCTCGAGAAGAAAATGATCCTATTTGACCACTGTACATTGCTAACATCAGGAAATAGAACAATCGCGAATTTCGAGTAACTGGCCAAGCTGCTAAAGTAGCTAAAGTGGTGATAAATCCTGTCAATAAAATAGGTCCTATGGAAAGTCCATCAATTCCCAATCTCCAGTGAAAATCAAAAATTTTTATCCATTGAAAATCTTCTTCCAATTGGATTAATGGATCATCCAATTGGAAATGGTAACAAAATGCATAAGTCGTTAGAAGGAGTTCTAATAAACATATACATATGGTATACCACCGAAACACCTTATTCCCCCTCATAGGGGGAATAAAAATTAAAGAACCCGCAAATATCGGCAAAACAACAAGTAGTGTTAACCAAGGAAAATAACTCGTGATAAAGACAAGATACGCTTTGACCAGAAAAGACCGTGCTCAGAATCTATGTTCTAGAGTAGGGGCTTTTGTCGGTAAAGGGGAATCAAATGATTCAAGTGGAGTTTTTTGTAACGTATCAATCAATAAGATAGAGCCATGCTGCGAGTTGTTTCATGCCATAAATAAACACGGACACTCAAAAAATCTGTTGGGCAAGCGGATTCACATCTCTTACAACCTACACAATCCTCGGTTCTTGGCGCGGAAGCAATTTGTTTAGCTTTACATCCGTCCCAAGGTATCATTTCCAATACATCCGTGGGGCAGGCTCGTACACATTGAGTACACCCTATACATGTATCATAAATTTTGACTGAATGTGACATTGAAACTAAAAATTCAAGTTTTGAACATAAAGAATTTTCGATCTGGTATGATAAAATCAGTAGTAAATGAATTATATATTTATATTGTAGATACCAGATGAATCAGTAATTTATATAAATTTTTTAGAATGAATATATTTCGAAATCTGTTCATGATAAACTACCAAGAGATTTTGATTTACGTTTTACCAATCACAGTCATATGAGTCGCACATAAATATGAAATAATATTTGATATTTATGAAAAAAAAATATATATATATATATATATATATATATATATATTAATCGAATTATGATAAATAATTCATATGTCTTTCTTTCTTATATTTATATAATGAATGATTAGGACTAATTATTCAACAAATTCGATTGATTGATACGAGTTGATTTTATGTTATGATGGATCGACGAAACAATAGCTAACCCAATAGCTGCTTCTGCAGCTGCAATAGCTATGACAAAGATTGAGAAAATGTCTCCTTTTAATTGGCGACTATCAAATAAATCAGAAAATGTTACGAGATTTATATTAACCGAATTTAGTATAAGCTCAAGACACATAAGCGCTCTAACCATGTTTCGACTTGTGATTAATCCATAGATACCAATAGAAAATAAATAGATACTCAAAAAAAGTACATGCTCGAACATCATCGACTAACTCCTCATCAATCTCGATTTATTTCAATATGAACAACAATTAGAATGATTCGATTGACTATAATAGAACAATTACAATTACAATTACAGAACAAAAGAAGGTATTGGTAATGACTTTAACTAAAAATTTTAAATTTTTTTAAAATAGAATTCTAAAACTTTTTGGAATTATAACTATTTTTTATTGACGAGCCATAGTAATTGCACCTATTAAGGAAACTAATAGAATTATAGAAATGAGTTCAAACGGAAGATAAAAATCTGTTGATAAATGAATCCCAATTTGTTGAACGTTAATTATTAAGTCCTGTTCTAGAATCTGGTTTGATCTTGTAGTCCAAAGAATTCCGTACCACGACGTATCTGGGATAGTAGTAATTAGTGAAAAAAGAATACTTATACAAACCAGTGACGTAACCCCATCTCCAATGGTCCAAAGACGGGAATCATTGGAATATTCCGAACCATTCATGAACATTACAGCAAATATGATTAAGACATTTATGGCTCCTACATAAATAAGGAGTTGCGCGGCAGCTACAAAATAGGAATTCGATGGAATATATAATAAGGATATACAAACAAGAACCAATCCCAACGAAAAGGCAGAATAAATTGGATTAGTAAATAAGACTACTCCTAGACCCCCTAATATAAGAACTGCTCCTAGAAATACTACAAGAATCTCATGTATTGGTCCAGATAAATCCATTATGTATAAAATAAGAGATAAATAAGTCTAAAGATTTCATGACCTTACTGAATAGTCCAGGAAGGGAAAAGCACTTACCCCATTTTTTTTTTTCATCCTAGAAAAGAGTAGTTTCCATTTGATATTTGGAAATCATCACGAAAAAAAGAAATTCTCAGTTTAAATCAAAGAATGATCCTCAACAATTAATAGTTATTATTTATAGTCACTGACTAACCAAAATAAAAAAAGCTTGTATCCTTTCTATCAGAATATCAAAACAATATCTTAGGAATTGGTAATTGTTCTTGAATCGAGGGATTTTTCTTTGTATATTTTGCTTTGGGTCGAATTCATAATGGTTTGAATTGTGTAATCTCCAATTACTGACATTGGTAACCGACCCAAAGCAATTTGATTATAATTCAATTCGTGACGATCATAAGTAGAAAGTTCATATTCTTCAGTCATTGATAAACAGTTTGTTGGACAATATTCGACACAGTTACCACAAAATATACAAATACCGAAATCAATACTATAATTAAGCAATTGTTTCTTTTTAATATCTCTTTCAAATCTCCAATCAACAACGGGTAGATCTATAGGGCATACACGAACACATACTTCACAAGCAATACATTTATCAAATTCAAAATGGATTCGACCGCGGAAACGATCTGATGTGATAGATTTTTCATAAGGATATTGAATAGTTATAGGCAAACGATTTGTGTGGGATAAGGTAATTACGAAACTTTGACCAATGTACCTTGCGGCTCGTATTGTTTGTTGACCATAATTCATGAACCTAGTCACCATAGGAAACATATTGTATATATCGATGAATAAATTGATGTTTTTTTTTTTTTCTTGTTTAAGAGAGGTTATGAGTATAGAATATCGTTATCGTATTCTTTGTATTTATAGTGAAACAAGTTGGAAAGAAGTTGTCAATAATAGATTACCTAGAGAAATAGGTAAAAGAAATTTCCATCCAAGATTTAATAGCTGATCCATTCTCATCCTAGGTAAAGTCCATCTTGTTGTGATAGAGATGAACAGAAACAAATAAGCTTTAGCTAATGTAATAAAGATACCAACTGTCATTCCCAAGACTCCATTTGTTCCGATAGGTTCCGGAATGGATATGTACGGAATAGAGAAATTCCACCCCCCTAAATAAAGAACTGTTACAAATAATGAAGAAACTAAAAGATTTAGGTAAGAAGCAACGTAAAATAAACCATATTTTATACCTGAATATTCAGTTTGATAACCTGCTACTAATTCCTCCTCCGCTTCTGGTAAATCAAAGGGCAATCTCTCACATTCCGCAAGAGAAGAAATTATAAAAACTATAAACCCTATAGGTTGCCGCCACAGATTCCACCCCCAAAAACCGTATTTTGACTGTGCCTCAACTATATCAACTGTACTTGAACTGTTAGATAATTATAGTTGATAATAACATCACTGTTCTCATCACTATTCCAAAACCGTACATGAGATTTTTACCTCATACGGCTTCTCTATGGACACAAATAAATGTAAGGACCTGTTCGGTAAGGTATCCGTGGATAGTGGATACAATAAAAATACATCGGAGAGTCCAAAAAATTAGACCCATGTAATTCTGTCGGCTAGAAAAAGGTGCTTCCGAATTGATCTCATCCCTTATAATTTAAATGAATCTTTGTTTGGTTTTGGTAATAATTGAATCCTTCAATAAAATACTCGTTATAAAAAGAAATAGATAGAAAGAATTAGTCACTAGTTCATGAATCATAAATAATCAGAATTCCACATGTATGGCTATATATGGAGGAAAAAATAAATAAAGATCTTTTTTTTATTCTATTATTTATTGCATTCTATTTCTTTTATTCCTGTTCTTCTTTCTCAGAAAAAAAAAAAGTACTATTTTAAAAATAAATAAAGGGATTAATTCGTTCTTGATAGTAATTTATTTATTCAGTGAATAGGAGCATACTCTAGATCGAAATCGTGGGGAAGTACTGCTTGATCGTTTCTACAAACTTAAAGCCCCTATTATGATTCGTTTTTATGTGAAAATACCTATTTTTTTTATACCTTACATTATCTATTACTAATCCTTTGTGTATCTTGGTGTTCCTAACTGTTCACTGATTTTTGATTGATCCCCGCTATGGTTATGGTAAGGTAATATATACAAGTACAGTAATAGAAACTCCATACAGTTGATCTTTTGCATCCGCTTCAAGATATGATGACTAATCAAAAAATCTTGGGATAAACAGTTTTCACTGCTTATGTTTTCTGTCACTTTTTTCTTGTATATAGGGAATGAGATTTTATCCTCTTACTACAAATTGAAAAGCTGTTTTCTTTCACTCATATAACTATTTGGTTTAACTCATCGATCTGAATTGAATGAATAAAAAATATAAAAAATAAAAAATGAAGATATCTATTCAATACATTCACCTTCTTTCCTTTATTTCATTTCTGGGAGAGGTCAAAGTTTATGTTCCAACGAATCACACGTAGAGATATTGATAATACACATAGAGTTAATGGTATTTCATAACTAATAGATTGAGCAGCAGCTCGTAGACCACCTGAAAAGGAATATTTATTATTCGATCCATATCCTGATATAAGAAGCCCGATGGGAGCAATACTTGAAATAGAGATCCATAAAGAAACACCTATACTGAGATCGGCTAAAACAAGTCGATACCCAAAAGGAATTACTAAATAACTTAGTAAAATTGATATGACTGCTATAGACGGTCCGACACTAAACAAACGAATATCTCCTCTAGATGGGAGGAGGTCCTCTTTAAAAAGTAGTTTAGTCCCGTCTGCTAGAGCTTGAAGAATTCCCAATGGGCCGGCATATTCAGGTCCAATACGTTGTTGTATCGCTGCGGATATTTCTCTTTCTAACCATACAATTACTAGTACCCCTACAGTAATTCCCAGTATAAGGGTCAAAACGGGGACAAAGAGCCAGCCGAATCCATAGATTTCTTTTAACGATTCTGATTTAGAAAAAGAATTGATAGCTTGTACTTCTGTCGCGCCAATTATCATTTCAACGATCAACTTCTCCCATAATGATATCTATACTACCCAGTATCGTCATGATATCAGCCAATTTCATTCTTTTAATTATCTGGGGAAGAATTTGCAAATTGATGAAACCTGGTGGACGAATTTTCCATCTCCAGGGAAAAACACTATTATCCCCTATCAAATAAATTCCTAATTCCCCTTTTGGGGCTTCTACTTTTACATAAAGCTCTTGTTTCGACAATTCAAAATTGGGTGAAGGTTTTTTACTAATGAATCTATATTCAAAATCATTCCATTCGGAATTTTTTGCACTATTAAAGCGCCTAACTTCTAAATTCTCATAGGGTCCTCCGGGAATTCCTTCGAGAGCCTGTTGAATAATTTTTATGGATTCCCTCATTTCACCGATTCGTACTAAATAACGAGCTAATGAATCTCCTTCTTTTTGCCATTGGACTTCCCAATTTAATTCATTGTAACATTCATAATGATCAATTTTACGAAGATCCCATTGGATCCCGGAAGCCCTTAACATTGGTCCTGATAAGCCCCAATTTATTGCTTCCTCTCCACCAATAATGCCCACTCCTTCAACTCGTTCCAAAAAAATGGGATTCCGTGTAATAAGTTTTTGATATTCAACAACTTCTGTTAAAAAATAATCGCAGAAATCCAAACATTTATCTATCCAACCATGAGGTAGATCAGCAGCTACTCCTCCGATACGGAAATAATTATGCATCATTCGCATACCTGTGGCAGCTTCGAATAGATCATATAGCAATTCTCTCTCTCTAAAAATATAGAAAAAGGGAGTCTGTGCACCGATATCCGCCATAAAAGGTCCAAGCCATAACAAATGAGAAGCTATACGACTCAGCTCTAACATAATTACTCTGATATAGCTGGCCCTTTGAGGTACTTGAACATTTCCCAGCTGTTCTGGTGCATTTACCGTTATTGCTTCTGTAAACATAGTAGCTAAATAATCCCAACGTGTTACATATGGCAGATATTGTATAATTGTTCGGTTTTCCGCTATTTTCTCCATCCCTCTGTGTAAATAGCCCAATATGGGTTCACAGTCAATAACATCTTCACCATCGAGAGTAACAATTAGTCGAAGAACACCATGCATTGATGGGTGGTGAGGACCCATATTGACTATCATGAGATCTTTTCTTGTGGCCGGTACAGTCATATCCTTTCTTCCCTAATTCAGTATTCCATGAATTGCTCAAAACGAGGCTTAGAAAAATTTTTAATATAATAACTAAAAAAAATTCAAACGAATATTCATATTCAAATTTTAGACTCCCGAATATCCAACTGACTAATTAATTTCTTATAACGTACTCTATTTTTATTTGACAAATAAGCCAGCAACCGTTGACGTTTTCCCAGAATTCTTCGTAGACCCCTTTGCGATAAAAAATCTTTTTTGTGCAATTCCAAATGCGAAGTAAGTCTCCGTATCTTATTGGTGAAATTGAATACTTGAAATTCAACAGACCCTTTGTTGTTTTCTTCTTTTTCTTCTTGTTGAATAGCTGGGATGAATGAATTTTTTACCATAACATATTTTTCCGTTTTCTTTCTTTTTATTTTATAGATTTTACCGATCAGGAATAATAATTATTATATTTATATTATGATTATTCCAGTCATTTTCATCTGGTATACGCAAAAGCGTAGATTTATTCATATACTACTTTTTGATTCTATCCAAATCCCATTCGATTTTCAAAAAATCGAATGGGATTTGGATAGAAAGAGAGAAAATACATTTACGAAAGATAATTATTTCTTTGTGTCTAAGAACATTCTATTCTGCCCATTTATTATTCCTAGAACCAATTGAATTGATATGCCATTAAATTAGTATCATGTACCAAAATGTAACGCAACCTATGCGTACATCTTTCGGAATCTATCAAATATGTGATATCCAAGCAATATACCATTAACTAATTCTAAATTGTGGATACATATGTATCCTTAACATACTGAAACGACTGCCGTTATTGGTATTAAACCAATAGCGATTCATACAAGCTAAATCTTCTAATCGATAATTCGGCCAAAGAAGCAATTTGAATTTTAAAATGTTATTTACATCTGTATTAATATTAATGTTATTTACATCTGTATTAAGATACCTGTCTTCATTCAAAAATTGTCCACAGTTTCTCATCTTGTTTTCGTTGAAAAACACTGGATTTATATCCACAATATTCCAATTCCGGGAATTTAAAAGAATTCGAATTCGCAATTCTCTACGACGTTTAGTAGATAGAATATTTTCTGGAATAAGGAAATTCGAATTCTTTTTTTTTCTATTCACAAGAATATTGCTATGTTGTGCAATGGATCTGTCGAAATTCTTCTTCTCAACATCTCTTTTTTTTATGCATTTTCCATTAGTTTCATTTTGGTTTTCACTCTTATCCGCCAATGAAATACTTATGGTTTGATAGATAATAAATTGCTCATCCCATTCTATAAATAAACGAATTGATTTGATAATAAAAATTCCTTTTTTTAGTAATTCTGGAATAACGGCCTTATTCGTCATCAATATCATATCCATATGCATCTCTCTTCTTTTAACCGAGGATATCCAAATTTTTTTGTTTATATCTGGCAGTCTAAGTAGGAAACAATACACCTTAAGATTATTAAACATTAATTGATTGAAGGGGTCAACCCATTTGAATTGAAAATAAAAAAATTGTTTCAGGAAAAAATCCATTTCTTTTTGAATTTCCTTCTCTCCCTCTTTTTCAACGTCAGATTTAACGTCATGTTTTTCAACATCTTTTTTTGTCTCTCCCTCTTTTTCAACGTCAGATTTAACGTCATGTTTTTCAACATCTTTTTTTGTCTCTCCCTCTTTTTCAACGTCAGATTTAACGTCATGTTTTTCAACATCTTTTTTTTTTCGTAGATCTGAGCCAAGACCTATTTGGCTCTGTTGTTCGTTTTTTTGTTGGTTGGAATTTTTTAATTCAAGATATTCTTTTTGATTGGATGATATGTGGCTGCCATGTTCATTTGCATACAAATCTAAAAGAAGTAATTTGATTGGTATCACCCATGGTTTAATCTTATATGTATCAAAAAGTAGCACAAATTCTGGAAACAACCAAAATGTTCGATTTAATATGTTCCGATTACGAGAGAATCTTTCTTGATTCATTCCCATCCAATCAAAAAAGTTTCTTTTTTGATTGGGTGTGGGTGGGTTGATTTTTTCATGAATCGAAATATCTTTTTTTTTCATTTTGTGATACTTATGAGTTTCAGTCTTAGTATTTTTATTAATCTTAGTGCCAACATGCGTATTGGTCCAAGTCTCAATAGTATTGGTCCAAGTCTCAATATCGATATTCTTTCTAATACAAAAATGGAAAATTCCACAATTAAAATATTTTCTATCCAGATTTTTATCCTTAGCAATAATATATCTTTCTTTTAGAAAATCATCAACTGCTATATTTAACAATACATAAAATAAGTCGGGTTTCCGTGTATTGAAATTATAAGGAATTTCTTGGTGACCATTTACTTGTAATTTTGATCCATAAATATATAAGTTCTTGTCCGTCTTATCTCCATAATTCATATATTTATGTGAAAAAAAATAATATCCGTAATGTTTTTTAAATTTGTTTTTTTGATTTTGATTCGTCAATGAATCCCCTGCATCATAATTTTCTTTCATGTAATGATGAATTTTTTCTTTTTTATCTGAATCCAATTTCATTAAGTCTTTCTTTTTAATCATACGGCTGACTCTACTTCGCCATTTTTTTGGTTCCAATTGAGACCATTTGGCCGGGGAGAAATTGTATTGATCATGACCCTTTAACCAGTTTTTCCATTCATTCATTCCAGACTTTTGAATTTTCTTATGCCTTGATTTGTAATCAAATATTCCTCGTTTTATACAATAATCCTTTATTTCTCCCCTAAGATAATGATAGGTACCCCGATCTTGAAGTACGGATCTCAAGTTATACTTGTTAAATAATGGGGTTTGTGAAAATTTGTAAAATACATATGCTTGTGACAAGGAAGATAAGTCAAAATAACTATTGAAATTATTATCACTAATATTAGTATTCGTATTAGAAACTAACTTTTTTACAGTCGAAATAAAGTTCATTGTATTTTGAATTGTTTCATCAATTCCTTCTTGATTTATTTCATCGTTGTAAATGGATTTATTTAGAATTTTATTTTTTGATTCAAAGAAAAGTTGTGCATGGATCCTTGGAATGTTAATTGTACATAGGAAGATATCCATGTATATTTTTTCAATGAAAAATTTAATAAAATAATGAAATTTTCGTATTAATCGGATATTGTTTCTTTTAAATAGCTGCCAAATATATTTTGGGTATTCCAATCTTTTATCATCATAAGTTTGAACTCTTTTTTTCTTGTCTTTTGTAATTTGTTCTATTTGATTCCTGATTGTAATTATCCTATCAGAAAGGTCTTTCCTTTTTTTCTCCGTGAGTGAATAATTTGTCCAATTCATGGATCGAATTTGAATGGTCGATTCATTATTCATTTTATTATTGATTTGGAAATCTTTTCCATTTTTATTTGGTTCATATACTTTCACTTTCCTCTTCATAAATATAAATAATAAAATTAGGGTGATTTTTTCAAGTTCTTTCATTATTCGTTTTCTAACTTGATCTATTTTTATGATCCATACTTTTATTACTTTTATTATTACTTTTATTACTTTTGAAATTAGTAAAGCCCATTTTATTCTTTCTTTTAAAAATCTTATAAATATAAATATAAATATAGAAAATTGATTTTGAACCTTTCTAATTGTTTTGTCGATTTCTTGAGAAATGGGTTTAAAAAAAGAAAATCGTTTTCGGGGAGAACCAAAGGGAACTTTCGCTTCCTTTCCCCATATTGTTAAAAAACAATTTTTGTTTTTTTTTTCTTTCATTGAATCTCTATGACCAGACCGTACTTTAATTTTAGCTCCTCGCCAAGGTTTCAAACAGAAAGGATATAGAATCTTTATCTGAATCCCGTCTGCTAACCAATCTTTAGGAAATTCTGTTTCTGATAATGGAACACCGTTGTAGGTGCAGTTAATATGCATTTCTTTATTCAATGCCTTAAAATCTTCGTACCACTCGGGGAATTGGAATAATAACATACGGCCTACATTTTTAGCTATTATCAATAAAGGTAATACGATGTTTTTTCTAAGAAAAGATTGGGTTACTAACATCGACCCTCTTATTATTTGAGTAAGCATAAGGGCATCCCAAGTTTCGGATATTATTCTCCGGCGATCTTTTTCTTCTTCCTCTTCTTCCTTTTTTTTGTCTTTTTTGTCTTTTTTGTCTTTTTTGTCTTTTTTGTCTTTTTTGTCTTTTTTGTCTTTTTTGTCTTTTTTGTCTTTTTTGTCTTTTTTGTCTTTTTTGTCTTTTTTGTCTTTTTCGTCTTTTTCGTTTGCTTTTTCCTCCTCAAAATCAGAAATTTGAAATTCTGATTCTCTACCAACCCAGTTCCTAAAAATTATATTTGTAATTTTAGAAATATCAAAAGGAGAAACAAAAAATGTTTTGTCTATTCGATCCAAAAAAAGTGGGGAATGCACATTTGCTTGAAACATTTCAGAAATAACTATTTTGCGTCTTTGAGCACGCACGGATCCTTTTATGAGATCCCGACTAAAATCTGATTGTTGAGAGTAACGTATCAAAGCCAGTTCTTCCTCGTCTTCTTCATCTTTTTTTTCTTGGGCATTCTTCTTCTTACTAGTAGTAGTATTAGTAGTATCAGAATTAGTAGTATTAGTAGTATCAGAATTATCAGAATTAGTAGTATTAGTAGTATCAGAATTATCAGAATTAGTAGTATTAGTAGTATCAGAATTATCAGAATTAGTAGTATTAGTAGTATCAGAATTGGCCTTTAGATCCTTATTATTAAAAATTACCACACGTTTGGCTTTTCTTGGGCGAATATCAGGATCTTCCTCTTCCTCTTCCTTTTTTTTATCTTTATCCTTATCTTCCTCTTCCTCTTCCTCTTCCTCTTCCGCTTTCGCTTTCGCTTCCGCTTCCGCCTGCTCCTCCAAATCCTCGGCGTCGTCCAATTTGTATAACCATTGAGAAACCATTTCACTTATTTCTTCTATTTCACTTATTTCTTCTATTTCACTTATTTCTTCTATTTCACTTATTTCTTCTATTTCACTTATTTCTTCTATTTCACTTATTTCTTCTATTTCACTTATTTCTTCTATCGGATTCTTTTGATGTTCAAATTCTCGAGAATTATAATTATTAGGAAGTGGATCATTTATTTTATTTATGCAAAACATTTCTATAGAATCCTCTATAGAATCCTCTATAGAATCCTCCATGATTGTTCCTCGATAGGGTCCGTTCAAAAAAGGATCATACATTTTGGGCAGGCATTCTTGTTCATTTTCATCATTATAGAATCTAGTCCTTTTTTCAAACATATCGAGAACAAGGAATCCTTTTTCGAAACCTTGGATTCGACTTATTAATTCATTTTTCAAGTTGTACTTTTTTTGTTCATTAGTAGAAACCCAATAATTATATTGGTCTTCGTGGCATAGTTTTTTCGTTGTGTACAAAGAAATTATTCGCTCTATCATTTCCGAAAAGGTTGATAAACTTGGTAGATATGTAAAAGACATTTTTTGTTTTCCATCACTTGGACACGTATCAAAAAAATATTGTGAAATTTCATTTCGTATAGCATTTTCAAATTGATTATTTTTTATATATCGCAATGGACGATTCCATCGGTTATAATCGAAAAGAAACGTAAGAAAAGGTTTTTCAAATCCAAATCCAAATCGGAGACAAGTCTTTTTATTTTTCTTCAGTTTTCCAAATTCCCAATTATCTTGATGGGTATCAAGATAAGAATCTTCGTAAACTGGGCTATCTTTATAGCATGTCTCATTAACATTAAAGTGAAACTTTAATTCATCCTTTATTTTTGTCTTTGTCTTTCTATTTCTATTCACCCGGATCTCTGAAGGGTCTTCTTCGGCGGATCCCCCTTGTTCGTGTTTAGTCTTCTTCGTTTCCAAATTTTTGTCTTCTTCTTTCTTTGTTTCTTCCTCACTTTCTTCCTCACTTTCTTTCTTTCTTTCTACATC